TAGTTAAATTTATAAGATAATATAAAATAGTCTTTAATTTATCATTTTTTTTTCATTTCGTGCTTTCATTCGAAATGAAAAAAAAAATAATTTCAACGGGATTCAAACTGATTTTCATTTTTTAGCAAGTCAATTGTGAAACCCTTCTGTAGAATGTCGAATATTTGTTTTACGTCTTCTACGCGAAAATGCTCAATTCCCATAAGATCTTCTTGACTCTGACTCAAAAGGTCCAATAATGTATGTATATTAGACCTTTTGAGACAGTTATAAGTCCTAGGAGGCAATTCTAATTGATCAATAAAAATACGTTTCAATATGATTTCTCTTTTCATATTATCCAATCCATCATGAAAGGTAAAAAAGGGCACAGTAGCCCTTTTTAGATTGTCCTCCATATTTATATTTATGTCCTGTTCCTCCGCATGTAAAAAAGGAATAAATAAATCGATCAAATTACGAGAAGCTTCATAAAGTGCTTCCTTAGGAGTTAAACTTCCATTCGTCCATATTTCGAGAAAAAGTATCTCTTGTTTTTCATTCCCATTCCCATAAGAATGAATACTATGATTCGTATTTCGAACAGGCATGGATACAGCATCTATAGGATAGCTTCCGTTTTTATAGTTATTTGGGGCTCTCATACAATATCCACGACCCCTCTCGATTTTTAATTCAATGCACAAATCAACCGGTTCTGTTAGGATAGCTATATGCTGTGTAGCATCAACTATTTTTACAGAAGGTGGTGAGATGATATCTTGAGCAGTTACATGTCTAGGTCCCCTTACACAGATGGATGCGTCGAGAGTTCCGTACAGATCACTTCTAAATACAATTTTTTGAAAATTCATTAAAATTTCATGGACGGATTCTTCAATACCTACTATCGTAGAATATTCATGTGGTACTTTATCAGATTTTGCGCGCGTAATACATGTTCTTTCGAGTTCTCCAAGTAAAGCCCTTCGCATCGCGATACCTATTGTATCGGCTTGACCACTCATAAGTGGGGATAAAACGAAACGACCATAATAAAGGCGTTTGCTGTCTGCTCTTGATTCAACACACTTCCACTGTAGTGTCCGAGTGGATACTGGTACTTCCTCTCGAACCATACTAATATAATATTATTTGATCAGATCATTTAATTATTTATTTCTCTTGGAATCTTTTCCGTTTTTATTTCTGAACTAAACGCGCCTTTTTTTTGGCGGTCTACATCCATTATGTGGCATAGGAGTTACGTCACGTACGAAATTTAATAGTATACCACTTCTACGAATCGCTCGTAATGCTGCATCTCTCCCGAGACCGGGCCCCTTTATCATGACTTCTGCTCGTTGCATACCCTGGTCTACTACCGTGCGAATAGCATTTCCTGCTGCGGTTTGAGCAGCAAATGGGGTACCCCTTCTTGTGCCTTTGAATCCACAGGTACCCGCGGAGGACCAAGAAACGACCCGGCCTTGTGGGTCGGTAACAGTAACAATAGTATTGTTGAAACTCGCTTGAACATGAATAACTCCTATTGGTGTTCGACACCCACTCTTACGTGAACTAATACGGCTATTTCTACGTGAACCAATTCTTGGTATAGGTTTTGTCATATTCTATTTATTTATCATCTCATAAATATGAGTCAGAGATATACAGATATATCCATTTCATGTGAAAACAAATCCTTTATTTATTTGTACTGTACATTAGGTCTCTTAGAAAGTTAAGTTCCTTTTTATAAATATTATCCCTGTCTCTGTTTATGTTTCGGATTGGAACAAATTACTAGAATTCGTCCTCGCCTATGGATCAGTCGACATTTTTCACAAATCTTGCGAACGGAGGCTCTTATTTTCATATTTGTTGTTCCTTAATTCCTAATCTACTCTTTGAAAGAAAATAAGTCTCTTTAATTAGCGTTAAGTTAGTGTTTGAGCCTCGAAATTTATCAAAATTGAAATACCTAATCGTTTGAATCTTTATTGCGAAGTCTATAAATTATACGTCCTCTTGTTGAATCATAACGGCTGACTTCGATTTTGACCCTATCTCCTGGTAGTATTCGTATAAAACTACGTCGTATCCGCCCTGAAACATAACCTAGAACCAGGTCTTCGTTATCTAAGCGAACCCAGAACATGCCATTGGGAAGTGATTCAGTAATTAAACCTTCATGGATCAATTTTTGTTCTTTCATTCCAGGTAACCTCATTGAAGTATCAACAGGAGTGATATTAGACAACCCACCTCTACTCTCTTTTTCATAAATAGGAAGTTACGTATAAAATTCGTATACCAGATGGATCACCTCACCATATATAAAACAAAATTTCTCCTCCAATTCTTTCTAGTCGAGCTTCTCGATCTGTCATTATACCTCTAGAAGTAGAAAGAATGACAACCCCTATCCCGCCCGAAATCCTAGGAATTCGTTGAGAATTGGAATAGATTCGCAGACCTGGTCTGCTGATACGCTTTAAAATATTTCTATATGCTCTTTTCCTAGTTCTTCTATGTCGTAGGGTTAAAACCAAGAAATCTTTGTTGTTTTCCTGGTGCTTCCTAACATTTTCGATAAAACCTTCTCGTAGAAGTATTTTAACAATGTTTTCGGTAATATTAGTGGATGGTATTCGAACCGTTCCTTTTTTATCCATGTCAGCATTTCTTATATAAGTTATTATATCGGCAATAGTATCTCTACCCATGACGAACTAGCATTTTTTTTTGCTTTGATATAATCAACATGTTTCTCTTTTTTTTTTCTTTTTCATTAAAGGTATATGCCTGAGACATAATCTACTAATTGATCCATTTCAAAGACCCATCATTGTCTCGTCTACTAGCATTCATTATTTAATTTATAATACTTCGGGAGCTAATGAGACTATCTTAGTGAAATTTAACTGTCTCAATTCACGAGCAATCGAACCAAAAACTCGAGTGCCTTTTGGATTTCCTTCTTGATCAATGACAACTGCTGCATTGTCATCATACCGTATTATCATACCGTTGTCGCGCTTGAGTTCTTTACATGTACGTACAATTACAGCTCTGATTACTTCTGACCTTTCCAGGGGCATATTTGGCACTGCTTCTTTGATTACAGCAACAATAACGTCACCGATATGAGCATATCGGTAATTACTAGCTCCTATGATTCGAATACACATCAGTTTTCGAGCTCCGCTGTTGTCCGCTACATTCAAATGGGTCTGAGGTTGAATCATCTTTTTTTATTTGAGTTCTTTCAACGCAAGAGGTGAGGGGGAAAAAGAAAATTTTCTGTCCAGAAATAAGTAAACCATCGATTATAGATTATATTTTGCATCATTCATAAATATCCCTTTGGTCCGATATCCCTATTCCGCAATAACGAATTTAGTTCGTATAGGCATTTTGCGCGCCGCTATTTCCATAGCGGCTCTGGCTACGGTTTCTGATACTCCGCCCATTTCATAAAGTATTCGATCTGGTTTAACGACGGATACCCAATATTCCGGAGATCCCTTCCCCGAACCCATACGTGTTTCCGCGGGTCTTAGTGTAACGGGTTTGTCGGGGAATATACGTACCCATATTTTTCCGCCACGACGGGCATATCGTGTCATTGCGCGGCGTCCTGCTTCTATTTGTCTAGATGTGATCCACGCGGGTTCAAGTGCCTGAAGCGCATATCCACCAAAACAAATATGATTGCCCCGATAAGATACTCCTTTCATTCTTCCTCTATGTTGTTTACGAAACCTGGTTCTTTTGGGGTTATAGTTGATGGTAGTGTCTCAATTCCATCTCTACTACAGAACCGGACATGAGAGTTTCTTCTCATCCAGCTCCTCGCGAATGAAACGATAAATAAACGATAAATAATTATTAAATTTCGCGGGCGAATATTTACTCTTTTATATCTATCTGCTTTATTCGTAGGGTCGTTCCATAACCTCTTCGAAGAAATCAGTTCGCTTTCGGCGCGTTCCGCCATCCCGTCCAGTGAATCATTAGGATTTGTTTTCAATCGAATCCTCTGCAGTCACAAGTTCCGTCGTTCCCATAGCTTCTCCTCCATTAATGTCGAGGTCTGAATTCCGAACGGAGCTTCCAATTTAATTTGTCCCTGAGTCAATCTCCTCAGTGTCCATCGACTCAATGCTCTTTATTTTTTTTCAATTATGGATGAATTGAATTATATTATAGTATATGATGCCTTATCACATTGCCCTTTCCGAGATGATTCATAGACCATACATATTGGAATAATATATCATTTCCCTTCCCCCTCTCCCTTTCTCTCATCCTTCCATTTATCCGTATCCCTTTATTTTGGTTTCACAACTTACACAATCAATCAAGATTCATTTTGACTTTATTGAAAAAGGATTTCAGTTGCTACAACTATATGATTATTATCTCATATAATGACCGATTCCTTGGATCTCGAGAATACGAAGCAATGAGCTGGTTATTAATTTATTTATATTAGGTTAGATAGGGTCGAATTCTTTCTTTTAGTTCCAACGAGTCACACACTAAGCATGGCAATTCTATCATACCAAAGTGGTAAATCGAAATGTTATTCAAACATATATAATTGATTATTTTTGACTAAACGGAAAAATACCTAAACTAAATTTAGTTTTTTGCCCTATCCATGGATACTTATCCATGGATAGAATCGCAAGAAAAGGAGCCATTACTCTTCATCCAAAAATATCCAAATTTTGATCCCTAATACTCCATAGATAGTTCGAACTGGGTAGGAACAATGATCAATTTTAACTCGAATGGTCTGTAGGGGAACCCTACCTTCCCTAATCCATTCAACGCGGGCAATTTCGTTTCCGTTGAGACGTCCTGCAATTTGTACCTGAATTCCCTTTGCATTCGCTTGTTCAGCTAATTCAATAGCTTTTTTCATTGCCTTTCGAAAGGAAACTCTATTCTTTAATTGCAGAGCAATATATTCCGCAAGAATATTAGGTTGTCCGTAAGGTCTTGCAACT